GACTCATTATTGTAGATGTTTCTTGACAATAATTGGGATGGAGAAAATACCAATTCAAATTGAAAATAATGTTACTGCATGGATCGGGGTTATAAATTTTCTCCTTTTCATCGATTAAATAATATTTCAATTTAATTACTTGAAAGGTCTGTTTTAAATTGTCAAGTTGCAAATAGTTCTTTACCAAGATCTGATTATGAGTTATTAAATGGTAAAATGAATAAACATTCGCGATTCGAATTAGAGGGACTGTTCCTAAAGGCCCCAGCGAATTCTGAATTGGAATTACAGGATCTTTTGTAATGTTAATTGATTCTTTTATCCCATTGTGTATCACATTGTGATTGTGATATTTTACATCGTTGAATGGACCCATTCGAAAACAATTGGATGATGACAAAATTATCAACGATTGGAATCCCGCATTTCTATTCAACAACGTATGAATAGTTCTTTTATTTTGATTAAGGGGTTGTTGAATTATTGCCTTGGAATAAATCGAAGAAAACGGATTTATTTTTGTGCAATCTGATCCATTATCCGAGAACAATCCTGAGCCCGAGGGATCATTCCTTTTTCCGATATATGAAAAAGTGGATTTCAGCAAGTCGATTCTTAGTAAATGTCGAATCAAACCATTTACCCTTATTTCAACAAAGGAAGCACGGGCTTCTTGACTAGAAGAACTTTTTTTGTCTTGGTCCCAATTCAATACTAAACAAGTCCGAACTAATTGAATATTTGTATCAGAAATTCCTCGAATTGGTTTACCATTTCCATAAAGGATATAATTGACAACTCGAAGTTTCACATTATCCCTTTCCTGCAACAGATCCGGAGGGAAAAGTGTTCCTAAAGTTATACCGTCCGTTATTTCATATGTGACGACAGGCCGAACCAAAACAAAATACTTTTTCTTACTAGGTGTGATCCGTTGAACATAGATCCAATTTTCCCGTTTTTTCGATTCCTTAGAATTTCGTTTTCCTGTTCTTAGTGGTATCAAAACGCCGCTATGTCGGGATATCTTATCTGTCTCTCCGGGAAAATGGATATCTCCAGAAAAGATTTTAAGTTCAATTCTTTTTTTTTTTCTCTCCACTCGGACCAACCCGGCTACGCGGCTTCTCATATTTAAAGTAATTTGTGTATCTACCCCAATGATACTATTGTTCCGTACCATTATGGAAGAAGATCCGGGTAATATATGCACTTCCTCGGGAATGAAAAAAAACCGATCGACTTTCATTTGGTATTTTGGACTAAATTCCTTGCCTCCTCGATACTCAATCAAATCCTCTTTTTTGACGATTGAATGCATTTCTAGAGTCCCATATTTAGTAATGCCCGAACTCTTTCTTCTGTATCTAGGATCGTCCAAATAAGCAAGAATACTATTTCTACGGAAAATGCCGTTGATGGGGATTTCAATCAAGATATCTGAAGGGGGCGTTAGTCCGTTCTCGCGTTCTTGAATCGATTGGAGTGGGATGATGAATCTATTTCTTCGCCTCTTTGAGAATAAATCAGAATTCTGGTAGAGAAGGGTCGGATCTACGAGATTACAACGACCAGTACATATAATTCGACTAAGGTCTGAATAATCAGGAATCCTATCTTCTTTTTTACCCGAAAAATCTGAAGTAAAGAATTTTTCTCTCAACTGATCATCCGTCCCTGAAAGGTTAAAACTCTTGACAGAACGAGAATTCGCACTCATTTGATCTTGATCCTTGTGGATCGAAAGTGAAACTAGACTGGATCCGCGTGGTTCTCCTAATAATATCCATAAATGACTTGTTTTTGGTAATAGATGAACACTGCCGTATGTAAATTCGGGTGCATGATATACATCGGTGCTCCAGTGCATTTCTCCGTCTGAGTCAGAATAAATATGTTTTCGAATCTTCTCTTTAAAATTAAAAGTGGATGTTCCCGCGCGAATCTCGGCAATCACTTGTTCTGATTCTACATATTGATCGTTTTGAACTAAAAGAAAACTTTGGGATGGAATATTTACATTATGTCGAATATCTTCACTCTCAATAGTTACATACAAGTTTATAGAACAGAGAAGGGCGGGATGCCCATGGCGTGTACGTGTCGGATGAACTAAATCCTCATTGAATTTGATTTTTCCATTAGAAGGGGCTCGCACGTGTTCTGCAGTACCCCCTGTGAATACTCCACCGGTATGAAAAGTTCTTAATGTTAATTGAGTGCCCGGTTCTCCAATTGATTGGCCTGCAATAATACCTACAGCTTCTCCCAATTCAACCAGGTCGCCATGAGTAGGACTCCGGCCATAACATAATCGACAGATCCAAGATGCACTCCTACAAGTAAAGGGAGTTCGAATAGCTATTGGTTTTGCTCGAAAGGTTATGAATCGATTTACAAGTCCAATCCCAATGTCTTGATTTCTAGTGGCAATACAGCGTGTGCCCATATATATATCATCGGCTAATACACGACCAATTAATGTTTGGATAAAAATCCT